ATAATCAATAAAATAAGGATTTGGGTATGCGCAAAAATCCAAGATTTCATCCTTTCAACCGGAGCATTAAGCATTTTTTTGTAGTAATCTTTGACTAAGAAAATCAAGAATTGTTATTATTTCGACACAAGGGAGGTTGGGGGGGCGGAAAATTCCTTTTTTTCTTGTGTCGAAGATTAGGAAGACGAGTAATACCTCCTAGAATCGAATTCGATTCTAATAGGTAAAAACAGGCAGGCGAATACACGGAAAGGGATAAATGAAAACAACAAACAAATGACTTGATTCTATTCTATAGGATTAGTATAGTAGGGGGGCAGAAAAACTATTGATTATTGATATTGATGCATTACACGGCATTTACAATCCGGCAATAGGAACCGGGCATAGTCACAGCGCTCCAATTTGGATTGAAAAAGAAAGGGGGTATAAAGAAGAATGCCCATGATAATGATAACAAGCGTTACAAATTGCCATATCATTATGAAACCAAACCCTCAAAACAAGTCGTCCATTTCGATTCCTACAAGATCAACAATGCCATGAATTTGTGCTTCTTCTGCTGACATAAAAGCATCCCTTTCCATTTTCAAGACTAGAATCTCTAAAGGAATTTTCGTTCTTTGTCTATAAACGTTTATGACGTCTTGATGTAATTGACATAATTCTTCCAATTCGTTGAAAGTTTCGCATGAGTAGCCGCCGCCGTCGTCTTCGTCTTCCTCAAAATAAGAACCGGCGGGTTGGTGTAACATAACCCTGACGTTGGGGCATAATAAATGCTTCCTCTATCTCGACCTTCGCATGATCATCATCGGGCGAAGTGAAGGGATAAAAAATAACAAAAAAAAGATCGAATTCAACAACCGAACCGTACAGGCATCTTTTGTGAAGTGCATACGGCTTTAGAGTGGAATTTCTTTTTCTATTCCATCGAAGAAAGAAAAGAGACAAATAGAATCCACCAGACCCATACGTTGAATGACACTTACCATCCTTCCTTTTCTTTTGTATTGTAGGAGTTCAAAAAATACTATGATAGTTCTGTTGCTTTCTTTTCTATATTTATTTTGTCTAAGACTCAACAATCCCAAAGTTTCTTTCTGACCCAAGAAAAGTGATCTTTTTTTTTTTCATTTTCATACCCTTTCATAACATTTCATAACATAAGTATCGAAAAAGACTTCTGATGTTAAGCAAAAAGAAAAGGTTTGTGACGCCAAAATGGGGCCCCCGACGCATAAGATCAGATAAGCAATACCTTTTCTTTGTTCCATACTACTATCTTAACCTACTATCTCAACCTCAACCTACTATCTCAACCTCAAATCACGTTGAAAAAAGTTTGCTCATATCTAACTCGAAGTGCCATGCTATTATTACTTAATACTTCATTTTTATATTATTATACCTTAATTACCTTATTTTATTAGAAAATAATAGAATAAAATATTCTATATATATCTATATATATACATATATAGAATAAAATAGAATAAAATAGAAAGTAAAGTAATAAAAGTATAAAAGTATATAATATAATTCTTTTTTTTTTTTTATTTCGATTCAATTACGTATGTGAGAAGACATAGTTTTCTCCTTCTCTCAAAAAAAACCATTGACGCTAAGCGTAAGGGAGTGCTATACGTTTGGTAATTTCTCCCCCGACCAGGATGAAAGATCCCATTGAAGCAGCTATTCCAATGCATATTGTATGGACATATGGTCCCACCAATTGCATAGTATCAAAAAGAAAGACCCCCGGGACTATGAATCCGCCGGGAGAGTTTATAAACAAAAAAAAATCCCTGGTCTCATCCTCTATGCTGAGATATACCATGAGACCGGCAAGTTGATTCGAGATCTCATCATCAACCTCTTGTCCTAAAAAAAGGAATCTTTCTCGATAAAGTCGGTTGATTAGGACAAAATTGTACCTTTTAGGAGCCGTACACGCATTTTTGAATACATACGGTTCAAAAAATCAAAAAAATAAAGAATCAATGTGTCGACTCTAGCCCTTTTTCTTTTTTCGTAGCCAAATTTTTCCTAACTAAGGGGCTTTTTTTTTTTCTTATATTTTTCAAGAGACATGAGTTTTGACTTACTTCCCTAGAATTCACTGAACTTATTGAACTAACCTCTCATTGATGTATTGTTTCATCGAGATCCAAATCACGATGTCATTTTCTTGTTCCTGAATTGAATGGGCCCCTTTCAATTTTTTAGGTTTAGGCTCTACTCCGGGTAAAGCCCGAATTCTATATGTGCATATAGGACAAAGAATCTTAGTACTACTTTTTTTTTCAATTTGTTTCACGCCTTCCGCCCAATATTTGATGTATTCATCATATTACTCTATCGTTTGGCAGTATGAGATCGCTCATACGGCGACATAAGGGAATCGTTTATGCTACGAGTGGTAATCATACATAGGTTACCCATTTGGTATTTTCGCAACGGAGCCTGTATACCCTGTTTTATCGGTCCAAGCCAACCATAAATTTTTCTAAAAGATACCCCTAATAAATTGACCTAATTGTACCTCACACTACGAATGACTGATGATTCAATCAATCTTTCTTGGGCGAAACGTGGGATATCCCGATCGGGGGAGAGAATGGATAAATCCCATATGACCCAGTATGTCTGACAAGTCGTACTATAGGTCAACCCAAGTTGCATCTTCGTCTCCAGGAATGCGAAAGGGTACTTTCGGAACGCCAATGGGCATAAGATAAGGGGTAAAATCGGGGTAACACAAGGAGAAGCTGCTCGGTACAGTAACAGTAGCGCAAAATTGTTTGATGCGGAAACGCAAAAACGTGTTTATTGTCTTCATCGTTACCTTTTATTTATCGGATTTTATCCTTAGATTGGAATGGAAGGTTCATAGGGGAAGAGGGAATAAATAAAGAAAAATTCTGACGAATGGATCCTTTGAATGATGAACAAGTATCTATGCATTCGCTCACAAAAAAAGAAACCGACCCCCTTTGCGTTGCGTATTGGCACTTATTGGATATAGAATAGATCTGCTTTTCTTTGTTCCTACGAACAAAATTGTTCAATTATTATCAACAGAATTAATATTCGCCCTTGCTTCGGGATAATCCACTAAAAGGTGAGGTCCATAGCATAGTTATTTCCAATGCAATAAAGCTACATAGTGTCTATTTTTTCTTAGAAAAGGGGGTATTTTCATGGGTTTGCCTTGGTATCGTGTTCATACCGTCGTATTGAATGATCCCGGTCGGTTGCTTTCTGTCCATATAATGCATACAGCTCTAGTTTCTGGTTGGGCTGGTTCGATGGCTCTATATGAATTAGCTGTTTTTGATCCCTCTGACCCCGTTCTTGATCCAATGTGGAGACAGGGTATGTTCGTTATCCCCTTCATGACTCGTTTAGGAATAAACAATTCGTGGGGTGGTTGGAGTATTACAGGAGGAACGATAACGAATCCAGGTATTTGGAGTTACGAAGGTGTGGCCGGGGCACATATTGTGTTTTCTGGCTTGTGTTTCTTAGCAGCTATCTGGCATTGGGTATATTGGGACCTAGAAATATTTTGTGATGAACGTACAGGAAAACCCTCTTTGGATTTGCCCAAGATCTTTGGAATTCATTTATTTCTCTCAGGGGTGGCTTGCTTTGGGTTTGGCGCATTTCATGTAACAGGCTTGTATGGTCCTGGAATATGGGTGTCCGATCCTTATGGCCTAACCGGAAAAGTACAATCCGTAAATCCAGCGTGGGGCGCGGAAGGTTTTGATCCTTTTGTTCCGGGAGGAATAGCCTCTCATCATATTGCAGCGGGGACATTGGGCATATTAGCGGGTCTATTCCATCTTAGTGTCCGCCCTCCCCAACGTCTATACAAAGGATTACGTATGGGCAATATTGAAACTGTACTTTCCAGCAGTATCGCTGCTGTCTTTTTTGCTGCTTTCGTTGTTGCTGGAACTATGTGGTATGGTTCAGCAACAACCCCCATCGAATTATTTGGTCCCACTCGTTATCAGTGGGATCAGGGATACTTCCAGCAAGAAATATATCGAAGAGTTAGCGCCGGGCTAGCCGAGAATCTGAGTTTGTCGGAAGCTTGGTCGAAAATTCCCGAAAAATTAGCTTTTTATGATTACATTGGTAATAATCCAGCGAAAGGGGGATTATTCAGGGCGGGCTCAATGGACAACGGGGATGGAATAGCTGTTGGATGGTTAGGACACCCCATTTTTAGAGATAAAGAAGGACATGAGCTTTTTGTACGTCGTATGCCTACTTTTTTTGAAACATTTCCAGTAGTTTTGGTAGACGGAGACGGAATTGTAAGAGCCGATGTGCCTTTTAGAAGGGCAGAATCGAAGTATAGTGTCGAACAGGTAGGCGTAACTGTTGAGTTCTATGGTGGCGAACTCAATGGAGTCAGTTATAGCGATGCTGCTACTGTGAAAAAATATGCTAGACGTGCCCAATTGGGTGAAATTTTTGAATTAGATCGTGCTACTTTGAAATCCGATGGTGTTTTTCGTAGCAGTCCAAGGGGTTGGTTTACTTTTGGACATGCTACGTTTGCTTTGCTCTTCTTTTTTGGACACATTTGGCATGGCGCTAGAACTTTGTTCAGAGATGTTTTTGCCGGTATTGATCCAGATTTGGATGCTCAAGTGGAATTTGGGGCATTCCAAAAACTTGGAGATCCAACTACAAGGAGACAAGTAATCTGATACAACATTACTCTGCTATCTTTCGTTCGACTCTATTGGATTTTATTTGATATATGGGACTGGAGAACTCTTGATTTTCATTATTGCCTATTTTTTTTGACTCTTGACTTTTTTTTTTTTATCCGGGAAATGATCCCAAATGAAATGAACAGGTGCGGAAGCTATAATTGTAAACCACGATCAAATCTATGGAAGCATTGGTTTATACATTCCTGTTAGTCTCGACTTTAGGAATCCTTTTTTTCGCTATTTTTTTTCGAGAACCGCCTAAGGTTCCGACTAAAAAGATGAAATGATTTTTCATTATCTCAATTGAAGTAATGAGCCCCCAAAAACAAAAAAAGGGGGGTTCATTTTTTTAGCTAGTCCCCGTGTTCCTCGAATGGATCTCTTAGTTGTTGAGAGGGTTGCCCAAAAGCGGTATATAAGGCGTACCCGGTAAAGCTTACAAGTGAACCAGATATGAAGATGGCGACTAGGGTTGCTGTTTCCATTATTAGAGAATTTCAAGACCACAACAGATCTATGCTATGATAAGATCATTTTTTGAAGTTAAGATGTAAAAGTATACAAAGTCAACAGATCTCAATCAATGCAATAGGGTTTATGGCTACACAAACTGTTGAGGGTGGTTCTAGATCTGGTCCAAGACGAACTATTACAGGGGATTTATTGAAACCGTTGAATTCGGAATATGGTAAAGTGGCTCCTGGATGGGGAACTACCCCCTTCATGGGGGTCGCAATGGCTCTATTTGCCATATTTCTATCTATTATTTTGGAGATTTATAATTCTTCAGTTTTACTGGATGGAATTTCCATGAGTTAGTTAGGTCCATCAGAACAATGAAGTCCTAGCTTTTCAATCAAAAATGATTAAGACTAGGATTTCTAGACCATTCTGGTAGTTCGACCGTGGAATTCCGCCGTTTCGGTATTTCCGGAATATGAGTGTGTGACTTGTTATAATTGATCCTATTGATAGTAGAGAGAATAGGTCTGTCATCTCGATAGAGATGGTTCTACGTCGGATATTCATTCTAGTATCTGGAGCACGGAATATATGGAATAGACCAAGAAAGAAATATTTGAACTATGATTCATACCTATTATTCAGACCTCGCGACCGGACTCCAAAAAATTTTCAAACAAAGAGGTATTTCATAAATCGACGATTTTTCTTTTCTTCCCTTTGTTTCAGAATTCTTCTTAAGAATTGACCGAAGGACAAATAAGGTTTCTATGGATTTTTAGTCATTCCTTCCATCCATTCATTAAAAAAGTGATTATCAAATCAAATGGTTCTTACTCGGAGAACCTTTGGGTTTAGCTTGGAGGATTTATTGAATCATCGTGGTTATAGTATGAATCTGAGGTTTCAACCGATTCATAGGGTCTCAACAAGATAATTCCTATCAATAGAAAACAAAACATATAGTAAATAGAATATGCATTATGCACAAACAACAAACAAATGAAAAAGAAAATAATAGGGGAAGAGAAGATTCAAGAGGCCTGTAATGATCAACATAAAGATAAAGACAGATGAGCCAACTTGATATTTTTTTTGGCATTATCATCACAAAGAAGAGATTCCGGATTTTGGTTTTTCGCTTCATATCTTCAGGTACGATTGAATCAAGTTCAAGTGAAGTGACTAAGAAGTTTCAAACTTTCTATTCCATATCCGTTGCAACCACTATTTGGGTGTTTCTGCTTGAGCCGTACGAGATCAAATTCTCATATACGGTTCTCAGAGGGGGAGTCTCTTTTGTTTACCTATCTCAATAAAGTATATGATTGGTTCGAGGAGCGTCTCGAGATTCAGGCGATTGCAGATGATATAACTAGTAAATATGTTCCTCCCCACGTCAACATTTTTTATTGTCTAGGGGGGATCACACTTACTTGTTTTTTAGTACAAGTAGCTACCGGTTTTGCTATGACTTTTTACTATCGTCCGACCGTTACAGAGGCTTTCTCCTCTGTTCAATACATAATGACTGAAGCCAACTTTGGTTGGTTAATCCGATCAGTTCATCGATGGTCAGCAAGTATGATGGTACTAATGATGATCCTACACGTATTTCGTGTGTATCTCACAGGTGGGTTTAAAAAACCCCGCGAATTAACTTGGGTTACAGGTGTAATTTTGGCTGTATTGACTGCATCTTTTGGTGTAACTGGTTATTCCTTACCTCGGGACCAAATCGGTTATTGGGCAGTAAAAATTGTGACAGGCGTACCCGAAGCCATTCCTATAATAGGATCGCCTTTGGTAGAGTTATTACGTGGGAGTGCTAGTGTGGGTCAATCCACTTTGACTCGTTTTTATAGTTTACACACTTTTGTATTACCTCTTCTTACTGCCGTATTTATGTTAATGCACTTTCTAATGATACGTAAGCAAGGTATTTCAGGTCCTTTATAGAGAAGACAGATCATAGATTTTTTTTTTGAATTGATCATATATTATTTTGGGGAGGAGCAATAGTATTTCATTGCTACAAATATGGATTATTGAAAAGAATAAGACATGTTATTTGGATATTTCCCTTCAACTAACTTCGAAGTCTTGTATTCTTTATTTGATACGAATGGTTGAAGTGGATTTTCCCAAGATAAAATGGATTATGGGAGTGTGTGACTTGAACTATTGATTGGGCCGTGCAGATATATGATTTCCTCTGCCGCATGGAAATTCACAACAAAATGTGTCTCTGTTCCAACCACCGCGTAAGTCCATCTACACTACAAAGGATAGGCTGGTT